AAACGGGATTAAGATTCAAAATACAAGTACAATAAATAAGAAGACAAAGGGAGATTTTTTTCATAAATTTTGATTTGGTATCGTTTTGGCGGCATGGCCGAGCGGTAAGGCGGGGGACTGCAAATCCTTTTTCCCCAGTTCAAATCCGGGTGTCGCCTAATCACCAAAAGAATTGACATACTCCCTTCTATTTTGCTGCTAGAATTTGAAAAATTTTTCCGGCGGAAGCCAACGGAGGAAACTTATAAATCTTGATAGTCCTTCCATTACTAATGGAGTGTCTACGAGCCGAGTTTGGAATTCGATTGGATAGCAGGACGAAAATCGAATTCCGTTTTTATTTTAGTTGCGGAAAGGCCAGAAGAGACTTTGTATACATATTCATCAAAGTATACATTTGAGTACTCCGCAATCAATATTAATTCGATTGAATGAGTAATTGGCTTTTACTTATGTATATACCTGTTTTCTTTTTTCGTTAACCTCTAGTCAAAAACATAATAGGGCGTCTTTCATAGAGACAATAAGGAGACGTTAAGTTAAGAATTAGATCAAAAGAAAATGGGAAAGAAATAGGGTATGGGCTAAGTAGTGATCTACCTTATATTCTATATATTCTATTTGTTTTTTTTATTCTATTTTTTTATACTTTTTATTTAACTTAATGTTTTTATTTAACTTAATGAAGGGCAACAAAAGAAAGAATCTATTTTTATTATTTCTACATACTATATATTAGTAGCATTTCTTTGATACTTCCAAGGGGGTCTCCGCATATTTTTCTTGTGCTTAATCTTTTCTGATTATACTAGAACTCTTATAAGACTCCTTATAAGTTAATAAGTTAGATAAGTTAATAAGTTAGAGTTGGATTTATTGGATTGTTTCATCAACGATCTTAGGTCAGAATTTTTGACTCTGCGCCAGTGATTCCACTATTATTTATTAGTGAACAATAATTCAAGAATTTCGTCATAGAGATAGGGGACATAATTCACATGGATATAGTAAATCTCGCTTGGGCTGCTTTAATGGTAGTCTTTACATTTTCTCTTTCACTTGTAGTATGGGGAAGAAGTGGACTCTAGAAGTATTACTAATTGTAATTGAGTTGTAGGAATTAAACTGTATCAAATTTTTTATAAATCGTTCAGGTCTGAAAATATTTTTTTAGTTGAAATTTCACTATTTCAACACTATTTCAATTTAAAATTCAATTTTTAAATTGAAATAGAAAAATATCTGCATTTCAAAATTTTCTTGGGTTTTAGTGTAGTAATATAGTTTATGAATAATATATATGAAGAATATTCTTTCAATCAAACAAATATTTCAATTATTTCCCTATTTGTATTTCGAAAGTAAAAAGAATACAAAGTAAAAGAGATACAAATGGTAGGAAATTTATTCCAATTTTATTGAACTCACTTTTTATTGAACTCACTATTCAAACGTTAAAAGAGGTTTACTAATCCTTTAGCCCCCCCTTTTTTTTTTCGAAATTCGAAGGAGTTTCAATAGATCATCTGGAAACTGATCGATCAATGACCTCTTCGTCAGAATGTTATGCTAATAAAAAGATTACTTTAAATTTTCTTTTATTATACCCATCAAAGAGGCCCTTGATTCTTTTGATCGGAATTCATATTGAAAATAATCAGCAATCTGGGAATTAGAATCGTACGAGTCGCTTTTCAATTATTTCAAATTGATTGAAATCAACACAAATTAAATATAAATATAAGACAGGTGCATAAAGCAAGGAAATCGAATTGGTGGGAGGCACTATATACATTATATATAATATATAATTGATATATATAATATATAATTGATATCCATATATATACCGATATATAGAAATCTGACGATACTATTGTAGTCTGACGATACTATTGTAGATTGATCTCTATTAAATTAATCCAGATTACAATACACCTTATATACACTACAATAACAATAGTAGATAGTATGGTAGAAAGAAATATCTGAATCTTTCTACCATACTATCGTATTTATTTCATAGAATACGGCGAATTCTAGTCTGCCCAGTTCATTTAAGACGCGAAATTTGAATCCCTTTCGTCTCTTCAATTATTGATAAGAACTAAAAAGTCCAGTTTAATTCAAATTAATCACCTTGGCTGACTGTTTTTACGTATATTATAAGTAAAAAAGCGGTAGGAACTAGAATAAACAGTGCAGTAGCAATAAATGCGAGAATATTTACTTCCATAATCTCATTGTTTCGTTTTTCTTTAATTTAATTCGCAATAACTCGGGAGTTAATCCCATAGAGATAATAAATCTTTCGCTTGTAAATTCAATGGGATGAATTACATCTCGATGATATCGAATCGGATCAATATCATGAATAACAATATCTGCACTATCAAATCAACTCATCGTCAAGAATTGAATAGTATAACATAGGACAATCTTTTATCCATACCGAACTCCAAATTTTATTACTGATCCAACCAATAATTTTCCTTTTTTTTTTTTTATTTATCATTCTTTTTTATTCTTTCTTTTATATAACCTACTGCCCTTTTTGTACAACCATCTGATGAAGTATCATTGAACCGCCCTTACACTTACCATTGATTCTAAACAACCCCCAACAAACAATAGAAGATAAATAAAAAAAGGGGGGGAAAGAGTTAAGTTCGAAACTTCTTTTTTTACTGAGCGAATCTAATCTCCTTGGAAAACAAAAGAAGGATGATAAAGACGAGTACAAGTTTCGGTATAAAAAATCTAATATTCCATCAAATTAACTATAATTATTTATTATTATTTATTTTTATATAAAAATAAATAAAGTTTGTTCTTTCAAGGAAACCCCCTAATAAAAAAGCGATCCCTGAAAGTATTCTATTACAATAACTAAGTTATTTTATATCATGCAAATTCCCTTTCTATATGTACTTCCGGGAAACATAAAGTACTCTACTCTATTCGACAGAGTAGCAGTAATCGAAAAAGCCATACCCGGTACAGTATGGTATCTCTTGGAATCCTGAATGTGATGCTACCAATAATTCTCCTAATCCACATATGTCTATCGCTCATCAATCGAATCAGTACTAGTCAAAGAAATGAAAATTCCCCGATTGATGATAAAAACGAAATTCGACTTACTTTCACAAAAAAGAGAGAGCAGAGTTTATATATTTTTTTATTGGATCCGTCGGGACTGACGGGGCTCGAACCCGCAGCTTCCGCCTTGACAGGGCGGTGCTCTGACCAATTGAACTACAATCCCAAGTAAATACAATAATAAAATAAAGTATTATGTATACATATTTTTATTATTTTATTCTAACCCCTTCAATTTTGACCCCTTCAATTTTGAATTTAGATTCAAATTGGCGTGTTGTAACAGAGCCGCGAGTGATATATATAATATCATATGGGTATGCGCTTTAGTGAGACCGACCTGGATTACTAGTAATCCTTTCGTTATTGACAAATAAATGGGATAATTACTCTTTCAATGAAAAGGGTTTTTTCTTTATCCCTTTCCTTCGATTGTATTTTATACTTACAGATCCTGATATGAATCTAGATCATTATCAAGATCCTAATTTGTTGGAAAAATAGAGTAAATAAATAGTGCTGGGGATCGGGCATTTCTGGAGAGCACAAAATGGGTTATATGATACCATTTCGTGTGTAGATCGGCGGATTTTTGGGCCGAGCTGGATTTGAACCAGCGTAGACATATTGCCAACGAATTTACAGTCCGTCCCCATTAACCGCTCGGGCATCGACCCAGGAAGAATAAATTCCAGGCTTATTGATAATCCATGATCAACTTCCTTTCGTAGTACCCTACCCCCAGGGGAAGTCGAATCCCCGCTGCCTCCTTGAAAGAGAGATGTCCTGGACCACTAGACGATGGGGGCATATCATACTTGAACGACCGCCAGGATACTATGCTGATAGTATGCACAATTTTAAAAATTGTCAATATAATGGGATGGTATGACTCGAGACGGAGGATCTTTCCATCTTTCACGATTCTATAGGATTTTTTCCGCCAATAATTTAGTTCAGAGGCTGCGCCAAATTTCTTTATCAATCATTCAATGAGATATGTTGGATCCCTGTTAAATTAGTAGGTACGTGTATCAATCAAATAAATTTCGTTATGATGTCAATTCCAATTAGGATCGGAAAAAATCCATTGTCATTGCATTTCTATTTATCAAATCCAATATCAATAAACCATTTTATTTTAACTATATTCACTAGTATATCCTCTCCTAGAATTTTATTTAACAGACAAGTCAAATTTTTCATTTCTGAACGAACCGCTATAAATATAAGATATAATCTTATATGTACATATATTATAATAAGTCTATATACTAAACTCATAGTAGCTAGTGACTTTATTCAGGAATTGAATCAAACGAGCCCTTTTAACTCAGTGGTAGAGTAACGCCATGGTAAGGCGTAAGTCATCGGTTCAAATCCGATAAGGGGCTTTGGTTTTTTCATAAATAAAAAACAAAATCCGACGGTAGTATTCGTATTTGAATTACGAATAAAGTTATTGTGGATATTTGTAATAAATTAAAGTAACAAATTATATAATGTAATATACGTATAATTTATTATTATTATAGAAATGATAACGTACTAATAAATTAGAGTTAAATTAGAGTATAGTTATAAATTTGCTAATATTATTATAATAAATTATAAATTATAATAAATATGGATTAAGTCGTCTCCTTGAATAAAATAGTTTCATTACTTTCCTATTTTCCATTATTCCAATTAAATCGATTAGAAATCAACAAAAGAAAAAGTAAGTGGACCTAACCCATTGCACCATAATTCTATTCACTATTCTGATATTAAAATTCGATAGAGATAAAATTGGATCTTTTTTTTATTATTATTTTCATATTTCTTTGGACTACGCGGGAATCTGTCGATATTTCCAATTTAATCTTCTTGTTCCTAGATGGTCTATTAGGAATAAA